ATCAGCTGTGACACGTTCACTAAAAAAAAATCCTTTTGTAGCTAATCATTTAGCGGGAAAAATTGAAAAACTCAACATGAGGGAGGAGAAAGAAATAATAGTAACTTGGTCTCGGGCATCTACCATTATACCCACAATGATTGGCCATACAATCGCTATTCATAATGGAAAGGAACATTTACCTATTTATATAACAGATCGTATGGTAGGTCACAAATTGGGAGAATTCGCGCCTACTCTGACTTTTGCGAGACATGCAAGAAACGATAATAAATCTCGTCGTTAAGTTAATTGGAATTTGGAATTAAGAATAGAAAAATTGAGAAAAAAAAAATAGATGTGAATCAAACAAAGGCGGGGGATAACCCTTATTTATGACAAATTTCAAAAAGGTAGGGAATAACCCTATGATAAAGAACTCAAGTTCAGGTAAAGAAGTAAAAGTTTTAGCTCAACATATATGTATGTCTGTTTTAAAAGCACGAAGAGTAATTGATCAGATTCGCGGGCGTTCCTATGAGGAAACACTTATGATACTGGAACTCATGCCTTATCGAGCATCTTATCCCATTCTCAAATTGGTTTATTCTGCAGCGGCAAATGCTAATCATAATATGGGTTTGAAGGAAGCTGATTCATTCATTAGTAAAGCCGAAGCCAATAGGAGTACTATTGTGAAAAAGTTAAGACCGCGGGCCCGAGGGCGTAGTTATCTGATAAAAAGACCGACATGTCATATAACAATTGTATTAAAAGATAAATCTAAATCATTTTTAGATCAATCTAAGATTTAGATTCATATAAAATAAAAAAATATGGATGAAAAATAAAATCGAATAGAAAAATATGGGACAAAAAATAAATCCACTTGGTTTCAGACTTGGTACAACTCAAAGTCATCATTCCTTTTGGTTCGCACAACCAAAAAATTATTCCGGGGACCTACAGGAAGATGCAAAAATACGGAATTGTATCAAGAACTATGTACAAAAAAATAGGAAAATATCCTCAGGTTTCGAAGGAATTGCACGTATAACAATTCAAAAAAAAATCGATTTGATCCAAGTCATAATCTATATTGGATTCCCAAATTTATTAATAGAGGGGCAAACACGAGGAATCGAAGAATTACAGATGAATGTACAAAAGGAGTTTAATTCTGTAAACCGGAGACTCAACATTGCTATCACAAGAGTTGAAAAACCTTATGGACAACCTAATATTCTTGCAGAATATATAGCTTTACAATTAAAAAATAGAGTTTCGTTTCGAAAAGCAATGAAAAAAGCTATTGAATTAACTGAACAAACGGATACAAAAGGAATTCAAGTGCAAATAGCAGGCCGTATCGACGGAAAAGAAATTGCACGTGTTGAATGGATCAGAGAGGGTAGAGTTCCCCTACAAACAATTCGCGCTAAAATTGATCATTGTTCCTATACAATTCGAACTATTTATGGAGTATTAGGTATAAAAATTTGGATATTTGTAGACGAGGAATAATCAACCTTGTCTTCCCATTCTGTCCAGTGATAAAACAAAAAATGACAAACTCTTTCACTCTTTTTTCGTTAAAAAAAAAAATGAACAATTCTAATTCTATAAGGTTAAATAAAAATTCGATTGATCATTTGGTATAATTGCTATGCTTAGTGTGTGGCTCGTTAGTTTTTTCTTTATAGTTTCAAGTTGGGATTAAAAAAAAAAGAAATAAATAAACTGACCCCTGCTATAAACTTTGTAATTATATAAAATAAACTAATAACCAACTTATTGCTTCGTATTGTCGAGATCCCAAGAAACAGTCACTATATGAATGAGTGGATCTATCATATGGTTGTAGCAACTGAAATTCTTTCAACAAAAAATAGATCTGATTATGGGTTGTAAAGAAAAAAAAAAAAAGAAATAAATAAAGGGATGTGGATAAATGGAAGGATGATAGAAAGAAAGAACAAAAATATCAATGATATATGATTCCAATATGTATGGTCTATGAATCACGTCATAAAAGGCAGTGTGATAAAGCATCAATACTGATAATCAATACTGATAAGATAATTAGAAATATAAGAATTTGTAAATGAAATAATTTAAAATAGAATAAAATAATAAAGAGCCTTCAGGTTAATAAAAACTGAGAAAATTGACTTGGGAACGAATTTTGTTGGAAGCTCCATTGCAAAGTTCGGACCTAACCATTAATGGAGAAGCTATGGGAACGACAGAACCTGTGACTGCATAGGCTTCTATTGAAAACGAATCCTAATAATTCATTGGGTGGGATGGCGGAACGGACCAAGAAAAAATTGATTTATTCTGAGAGGTTATGAATTGAACCTTCGAATGAAACAGGAAAGAGTAAATATTCGCCCGCGAAACCTCTATTTATTGGATTACAATCCTTTGTCGTAATTCGATAGAGGTAAAAAAAAAATAAGGAAAGGATTCGTTATGTTATAAAAATAAAAAAGAGAAACATTACATTATCTATAAAGATACATAAATGTACACACACGTCTAGCTCTATTGTATATCTTGTATCTACATCTTCCTTCTTATGTAAGAAATTAAATATCAATAAAAGCCATTACTTGGTGTATTATCTATTAATGTGTACCTATTAATGTGTATCTATAATATTATTGAATTAGAATCCTTTCATTCGCGAGGAGCTGGATGAGAAGAAACTCTCATGTCCGGTTCTGCAGTAGAGATGGAATTAAGAAACAACCATCGACTATAACCCCAAAAGAACCAGATTTCGTAAACAGCATAGAGGAAGAATGAAAGGAATATCTTGTCGAGGCAATCATATTTGTTTCGGCAGATACGCTCTTCAGGCACTTGAACCCGCTTGGATTACAGCTAGACAAATAGAAGCAGGGCGAAGAGCAATGACACGATATGTGCGTCGTGGTGGAAAAATATGGGTACGTATATTTCCCGACAAACCTGTTACAGTAAGACCCGCGGAAACACGTATGGGTTCGGGGAAGGGATCCCCTGAATATTGGGTATCCGTTGTTAAACGGGGTCGAATACTTTATGAAATGGGTGGAGTATCAGAAACTGTAGCTAGAGCAGCTATCGCAATAGCTGCGCGCAAAATGCCTATACGAACTCAATTTATTATTTCAGGATAGAGATGTAGAACTAAACAAAAAGGGGTATTGGGGATGAAAAAACAACCGCAGGTTTATTTATTTCTGGACGGACAATATTTCTTTTTTTTTTTTTTCTTTCATACTTTTGCATTGAAATAACAGATTGAAATAAAAATGATATGATTCAACCTCAGACCCTTTTGAATGTAGCGGATAACAGCGGAGCTCGAAAATTGATGTGTATTCGAATCATAGGAGCTGGTAATCACCGATATGCTCATATTGGTGATGTTATTGTTGCTGTAATCAAGGAAGCAGTTCCCAATATGCCTCTAGAAAGATCAGAAGTAATTAGAGCTGTAATTGTACGTACATGTAAAGAACTCAAACGTGAAAACGGTATGATAATACGATATGACGACAATGCTGCAGTTGTCATTGATCAAGAAGGAAATCCAAAAGGAACTCGAGTTTTTGGTGCGATCGCTCGAGAATTGAGACAGTTAAATTTTACTAAAATAGTTTCATTAGCTCCCGAAGTATTATAAATAGTAGTAGATGAGACTATGATATAGTAGGGTATCTGAAATAGATCAAATTAGTAGATTGTGTCTCACGTATATACTTTAGAATAATAAAAAAAAAAAATAAAAAAAAGGAAACATGTTGATTATATCAAAATTTGGAGGAACCTATAATTCTAGTTCGTCATGGGTAGGGACACTATTGCCGATCTAATAACTTCTATAAGAAATGCTGACACGGATAAAAAAGGAAGGGTTCGAATAGCATCTACAAATATCACCGAAAACATTGTTAAAATACTTCTACGAGAAGGTTTTATTGAAAACGTTCGGAAACATCAGGAGAGTAACAAATATTTCTTGGTTTCAACTCTGCGACATAGAAAAACCAGAAAAGGAATATATAAAACTAGAACCATTTTAAAGCGTATCAGCCGGCCCGGCTTACGAATTTATTCCAACTATCAACGAATTCCTAAGATTTTAGGTGGAATGGGAATTGTAATTCTTTCTACTTCTCGAGGTATAATAACAGATCGAGAAGCTCGACTAGAAAGAATTGGAGGAGAAATTTTGTGTTATATATGGTAATCTTCCACCTCTGGTATCCGAATTTTATCTCTAACTTCCTATTTGTAAAATAGAGAGGAAAAGTGAGTTATATAACTCTTCCTCCATTAGTTGATACTTCAAGGAGGTTACCTGGAATGAAAGAACAAAAATTGATTCATGAGGGTTTAATTACTGAATCACTTCCCAACGGTATGTTCCGGGTCCGTTTAGATAATGAAGATCTAATTCTAGGATATGTTTCAGGGAGGATCCGCCGCAGTTTTATACGGATACTACCGGGAGATAGAGTAAAAATTGAAGTAAGTCGTTATGATTCAACCAGGGGACGTATAATTTATCGACTTCGCAACAAAGATTCGAACGATTAGGTTATTTTTTTAATCATGGGTATACAATTTGAAGTTCAAAAAAAATTCAAGAGACTTATTATCTTCCAAGAAGTGGATTCAGAATTAAGGTAAGGAATAAAAAATATGAAAATAAGGGCTTCCGTTCGTAAAATTTGTGAAAAATGCCGACTGATTCGCAGGCGTGGACGAATTATAGTGATTTGTTCCAATCCGAAACATAAACAGAGACAAGGGTAATTCTTCTAAAAAAGAACTTTACTTTCCAAAATTCAAAAAAAAAAAATATGTAAAAATAAGGTAAAGGATCCGTTTTAACATGAAATGGGTATCCCCATATCTTTTCTTTTTGTATATTTCTAACTCATAAATATGAGATGATAAAATATGACAAAAGCTATACCAAGAATTGGTTCACGTAGGAATGGGCGTATTGGTTCACGTAAGAA